GCTAGCGTAGCTTAATTAAAGCATAACACTGAAGATGTTAAGACAGACCTTAGAATGGTCTCGTAAGCACAAAGGTTTGGTCCTGTCTTTACTGTCAGCTTTAGCTGAACTTACACATGCGAGTATCCGCACCCCTGTGAGAATGCCCTAAAGTTCCCCACCGGAAACAAGGAGCTGGTATCAGGCTCAAAAATCTAGCCCATGACACCTTGCTAAGCCACACCCCCAAGGGATTTCAGCAGTGATAAACATTAAGCCATAAGTGAAAACTTGACTTAGTTAAAGCTAAGAAGGCCGGTAAAACTCGTGCCAGCCACCGCGGTTATACGAGAGGCCTAAGTTGACAGACAACGGCGTAAAGAGTGGTTAAGGAAAAATTTATACTAAAGCCGAACATCCTCAAGACTGTCGTACGTTTCCGAGGATATGAAGTCCCCCTACGAAAGTGGCTTTAACTCTCCTGACCCCACGAAAGCTGTGACACAAACTGGGATTAGATACCCCACTATGCTCAGCCGTAAACTTAGATAAGACTTTACATAACTTATCCGCCAGGGTACTACGAGCATTAGCTTGAAACCCAAAGGACTTGGCGGTGCTTCAAACCCACCTAGAGGAGCCTGTTCTAGAACCGATAATCCCCGTTAAACCTCACCCTCTCTTGTTCTTCCCGCCTATATACCGCCGTCGTCAGCCTACCCTGTGAAGGCCTTATAGTGAGCATAATCAGTAAAACTTAAAACGCCAGGTCGAGGTGTAGCATATGAGAGGGGAAGAAATGGGCTACATTCCCTAAATCCGGGCATACGGATAGTATAATGAAACGTATATTAGAAGGAGGATTTAGCAGTAAGCAGAAAATAGAGTGTCCTGCTGAAACTGGCCCTGAAGCGCGCACACACCGCCCGTCACCCTCCCCAAAACCCCTAAAAAGACTAAATAAAACCATTAATCTAATAAAGGGGAGGCAAGTCGTAACATGGTAAGTGTACCGGAAGGTGCACTTGGTTAACCAGAGCATAGCTAAGACAGTAAAGCATCTCCCTTACACTGAGAAGACACCCGTGCAAATCGGGTTGCCCTGACGCCAAACAGCTAGCCCGCCCCACTAACACCATCACAAACATATAACTACACCCTAAATTACTTACAAGTAACCAATAAACCATTCTTCCCCTTTAGTATGGGAGACAGAAAAAGAACAAGGCGCAATAGAGAAAGTACCGCAAGGGAACGCTGAAAGAGAAATGAAATAAACCAGTAAAGCACTGAAAAGCAAAGATTAAAACTTGTACCTTTTGCATCATGAATTAGCCAGTAACCATTAAGCAAAATGAATTTTAGTTTAACTCCCCGAAACTAGGTGAGCTACTCCAAGGCAGCCTGATAATAGGGCAAACCCTTCTCTGTGGCAAAAGAGTGGGAAGAACTTTGAGTAGCGGTGAAAAGCCTCCCGAACCTAGTAATAGCTGGTTGCCTGAGAAATGAATAGAAGTTCAGCCTCCTCCCTTCTTTCCCCTATTATGGAAACACCTTAACCAGAGAAAAAGAAGAGAAGAGAGTTAGTCAAAGAAGGGACAGCTTCTTTGAAGAAAGACACAACTTTTTTAGGAGGTTAAAAATCAAACTAAATCAAGGCCTTATGTTCAGGTGGGCCTAAAAGCAGCCACCCTAAAAGAAAGCGTTATAGCTCGAACATTTTTACTTCCTTTAATACTGATAAACCAATTTTACACCCCTAATTCTAACAGGCCCTTCTATTACACAATAGAAGAGATAATGCTAATATGAGTAATAAGAGATGAAGATTCTCTCCAAGCATGAGTGTACATCAGAACAGACATCCTGCCGAAAATTAACGGCCCCAAACAAAGAGGGTATTGGAAAAACAAACAGATAACTAGAAGACCTTCCAACAAATACCGTTAACCCTACACTGGAGTGCTAACCTGGAAAGACCTAAAGGAGAAGAAGGAACTCGGCAAACATATTTCGGCCTCGCCTGTTTACCAAAGACACCGCCTCTTGCTAAAAAAGTATAAGAGGTCCCGCCTGCCCTGTGACAAAAAGTTTAACGGCCGCGGTATCTTGACCGTGCGAAGGTAGCGCAATCACTTGTTTCTTAAATGGAGACCTGTATGAATGGCATAACGAGGGCCAACCTGTCTCCTTCTCCCAGTCAATGAAATTGATCTCCCCGTGCAGAAGCGGGGATGAGCACATAAGACGAGAAGACCCTTTGGAGCTTTAGACTGCAAGCAGACCATGCTAATTAGACCTAGTCAAAGGGACTAAGCCAATTGGATATCTGCCCTAATGTCTTCGGTTGGGGCGACCACGGGGAAACACAAAACCCCCATGAGGAGCAGGAGAACTTTTCTCCCAGAACTAAGACCGACAGGTCTAAGTACCAGAAATTCTGACCAAAAGATCCGGCCAAGCCGATCAACGGACCAAGTTACCCTAGGGATAACAGCGCAATCCCCTTTTAGAGCCCATATCGACAAGGGGGTTTACGACCTCGATGTTGGATCAGGACATCCTAATGGTGCAGCCGCTATTAAGGGTTCGTTTGTTCAACGATTAAAGTCCTACGTGATCTGAGTCCAGACCGGAGTAATCCAGGTCAGTTTCTATCTATGAGATGTTCTCTTCTAGTACGAAAGGACCGAAGAGAAGAGGCCTATACTTCAGGAATGCCTCCCCCTCACCTAATGAAAACAACTAAAATAGGCAAAAGGACATACCCCTTAAGCCGTAAAGAACGGCACGTTAGGATGGCAGAGCCCGGTGATTGCAAAAGGCCTAAGCCCTTACCACAGAGGTTCAAGTCCTCTTCTTAACTATGCTCCAAATAATTTTAACCCTTATTATTAACCCACTTATTCTCACCATTTTTGTGTTGCTTGCAGTAGCCCTCCTGACCCTCGTTGAACGAAAAGTTTTAGGTTATATACAGCTGCGAAAGGGACCTAATGTAGTAGGCCCCTATGGCTTACTCCAACCAATTGCAGACGGCTTAAAACTATTTATAAAGGAACCCGTGCGCCCCTCCACCTCATCACCAATCCTATTCCTCCTAACGCCCATACTAGCGTTAACACTGGCCATTACCCTATGGGCCCCTATACCTATACCATTCTCAGTAGCCGACCTTAACCTAGGAATTCTCTTCATCCTAGCCCTATCAAGTCTTGCTGTGTACTCCATTCTAGGCTCTGGGTGGGCCTCAAATTCAAAATATGCCCTTATCGGAGCTATCCGAGCCGCCGCACAAACCATCTCTTATGAGGTGAGCTTGGGACTGATCCTCCTCAATGCCGTAGTCTTCACAGGAAACTTTACACTACAAACATTTAGCACTGCGCAAGAAGCAACATGGCTCATCCTGCCTGCGTGACCTCTAGCTGCAATATGATACATTTCTACGCTAGCAGAAACTAACCGAGCTCCTTTTGACCTAACAGAAGGTGAATCAGAATTAGTATCAGGATTTAACGTTGAATATGCTGGAGGTCCTTTCGCCTTATTTTTCCTTGCCGAATACGCCAATATTCTTCTCATGAACACACTATCTGCCACGCTGTTCTTAGGAACAACAATTTACCACTTCTCCCCCGAACTTACTTCTATGGGCCTTATAATTAAAGCAGCCATGCTATCCACCCTCTTCCTTTGGGTACGAGCCTCTTACCCTCGGTTCCGATACGACCAGTTAATGCACCTTATTTGAAAAAATTTCCTCCCCCTAACCCTAGCATTAGTTATTTGACATCTTGCTGTACCTATTTCATTTTCGGGCCTTCCCCCTCACTTATAGCCCTGGAGTTGTGCCTGAAGTAAAGGGCCACTTTGATAGAGTGAAAAATGAGGGTTAAAGTCCCTCCGACTCCTTAGAAAGAAGGGGCTCGAACCCTACCTGAAGAGATCAAAACTCTTAGTGCTTCCACTACACCACTTCCTAGTAAAGTCAGCTAAATAAAGCTTTTGGGCCCATACCCCAAAAATGTTGGTTAAAATCCTTCCTTTACTAATGAACCCTTACATCCTCGCCACCATAATTTTTGGACTAGGGCTAGGAACTACAGTTACCATTACAAGCTCACACTGATTCTTGGCCTGAATAGGCCTGGAAATTAATACACTAGCCATCATTCCACTCATAGCCCAAACCCATCACCCTCGAGCAGTAGAAGCTACTACTAAGTACTTCCTCACCCAAGCAACCGCTGCCACAACAATCCTCTTTGCTTGCACCACAAACGCATGATTAACAGGACAATGAGACATCTACCAGCTCACGCACCCATTCCCCGCTATAATAATTTATCTTGCCCTTGCCCTAAAAATTGGACTAGCCCCCCTTCACGCATGACTGCCAGAAGTGCTACAAGGATTGGACCTAACAACTGGACTGATCCTCTCCACATGACAGAAACTAGCCCCATTTGCCCTACTCCTCCAGATCCAACCGACTGACTCAACCATCCCCATTATTCTAGGGTTAACATCAACTCTAATTGGCGGCTGAGGAGGGTTGAATCAAACACAATTGCGAAAAATCCTTGCCTACTCATCAATCGCACACCTGGGATGAATACTCCTAGTTATTCAATTCTCCCCTTCACTGACTTTCTTAACCCTAATTACTTACATCCTAATGACCTCCGCAACCTTCCTTATTTTTAAAGCAAATAAATCCACAAACATTAACTCCCTAGCTACCTCATGAACCAAATCACCAGCACTAACCTCTTTAACCCCCCTTATTCTTCTGTCCCTAGGTGGCCTTCCACCCCTTACAGGATTTATACCAAAATGGTTAATTCTCCAAGAATTAACTAAACAAGAGCTTAGCCTGACCGCCACCCTAGCTGCCCTCTCAGCCCTTCTAAGTCTTTACTTCTATTTACGTCTATCCCATGCCATAACGCTAACAATATCTCCTAATAATTTGGCCGGAACAACCCCATGACGTCTTACTACCAACCACCAAACCATACCACTGGCAACCGTTACCTCGGCAACCATTTGCCTCCTTCCACTTACCCCCGCCCTAACAACTATTCTTACCATTTAGAGACTTAGGATAGAATTAAGACCAAGGGCCTTCAAAGCCCTAAGCAGGAGTGAAAATCTCCTAGTCTCTGATAAGACTTACGGGACACTAACCCACATCTTCTGCATGCAAAGCAGACACTTTAATTAAGCTAAAGCCTTACTAGACAGATAGGCCTCGATCCTACAAACTCTTAGTTAACAGCTAAGCGCTCAAGCCAGCGAGCATCAATCTAACTTTCCCCCGCCTAGCTTCACACAAATAGGCGGGGGAAAGCCCCGGCAGGCGCTAACCTGCTTCTTCAGATTTGCAATCTAACATGATAACACCTCGGAGCTGTTGATAAGAAGAGGATTCAAACCTCTGTCTATGGAGCTACAATCCACCGCTTAAAACTCAGCCATCCTACCTGTGGCAATCACACGCTGATTTTTCTCAACCAATCACAAAGATATTGGCACCCTTTATTTAGTATTTGGTGCCTGAGCAGGAATAGTAGGGACAGCCCTAAGCCTTCTTATTCGAGCAGAACTAAGCCAACCAGGCTCTCTCCTTGGAGACGACCAAATTTATAACGTAATTGTTACAGCACATGCCTTTGTAATAATTTTCTTTATAGTAATGCCAATTATAATTGGTGGCTTTGGAAACTGACTCGTACCCCTTATGATCGGAGCTCCCGACATGGCGTTCCCTCGAATGAATAACATGAGCTTTTGACTCCTTCCACCCTCCTTCCTTCTACTCCTAGCCTCTTCAGGAGTCGAAGCTGGGGCCGGGACAGGATGAACAGTGTACCCCCCTCTAGCAGGAAACCTAGCCCACGCTGGAGCATCTGTTGACCTAACAATTTTTTCACTCCATCTAGCAGGAATTTCATCAATTCTAGGGGCGATTAACTTTATTACAACAATTATTAATATAAAACCTCCTGCAATTTCACAGTACCAAACCCCACTTTTCGTGTGAGCAGTTCTTATTACAGCAGTTCTTCTGCTTCTCTCTCTTCCCGTTCTTGCAGCAGGGATCACTATACTTCTTACAGACCGAAACTTAAACACAACATTCTTTGACCCTGCCGGAGGAGGTGACCCAATTCTTTACCAACACTTATTTTGATTCTTTGGCCATCCAGAAGTGTACATTCTTATTTTACCAGGCTTTGGGATAATTTCTCATATCGTAGCCTATTATTCAGGTAAAAAAGAACCATTTGGCTATATGGGAATGGTTTGAGCTATAATAGCAATCGGACTTTTAGGTTTTATCGTTTGAGCCCACCACATGTTTACTGTAGGAATGGACGTAGACACACGTGCCTACTTCACATCAGCCACTATAATTATCGCGATCCCTACTGGTGTAAAAGTATTTAGCTGACTCGCCACTCTTCACGGAGGTACAATTAAATGAGAAACCCCTCTCTTATGAGCCCTAGGCTTTATTTTCTTATTCACAGTAGGAGGCCTAACAGGAATTGTGTTGGCCAATTCCTCTCTTGACATCGTACTCCACGATACATATTACGTAGTAGCCCACTTCCATTATGTCCTGTCAATAGGAGCTGTGTTTGCAATCATGGCAGCCTTCGTCCATTGATTCCCTTTATTTTCAGGATACACTCTTCATGAAACTTGAACAAAAATCCACTTCGGGATTATATTCATCGGAGTCAACCTTACCTTCTTCCCACAACATTTCCTAGGTCTTGCAGGGATGCCTCGACGATATTCTGACTACCCAGACGCCTATACACTATGAAACACAGTCTCCTCTATCGGCTCCCTCATCTCTTTAATCGCCGTAATTATATTCCTATTTATTATTTGAGAAGCTTTCGCTGCAAAACGAGAAGTTCTGTCTGTAGAACTTACATCAACTAACGTTGAGTGACTTCACGGCTGCCCGCCTCCTTACCACACATTTGAAGAACCTGCCTTCGTTCAAATCAAACAAACTATTTAACCCTACGAGAAAGGGAGGAATTGAACCCCCATAAATTGGTTTCAAGCCAACCACATAACCGCTCTGTCACTTTCTTAATAAGACACTAGTAAAGAAGATATTACATTGCTTTGTCAAGGCAAAATCGTGGGTTAAACCCCCGCGTGTCTTAAACACATGTCTCACCCCTCCCAACTAGGATTTCAAGATGCAGCCTCCCCTGTAATAGAAGAACTTCTCCACTTTCACGACCATGCTTTAATGATTGTCTTCCTGATTAGCACACTAGTTCTTTATATTATTGTAGCTATAGTAACAACTAAGCTAACCAATAAATTTATTTTGGACTCACAAGAAATCGAAATCATTTGAACAGTCCTTCCAGCCATTATTCTTATTCTCATCGCACTACCGTCCCTACGAATTCTTTACCTCATAGATGAAATCAATGACCCCCATTTAACAATTAAAGCCATGGGCCATCAATGATATTGAAGCTATGAATATACAGATTATGAAGACCTAGGTTTCGACTCATACATGATCCCCACCCAAGATCTAACCCCAGGTCAATTCCGACTCTTAGAAGCCGACCACCGTATAGTAATCCCTGTGGAATCCCCCATTCGAGTTTTAGTCTCCGCAGAAGATGTTCTTCACTCATGAGCCGTCCCAAGCCTTGGTGTAAAAATAGACGCAGTGCCTGGACGTCTTAACCAAACAGCCTTTATTGCATCCCGACCTGGAGTGTTTTACGGCCAATGCTCTGAAATTTGCGGAGCAAACCACAGCTTTATACCTATCGTAGTTGAAGCCGTCCCATTGGAACACTTTGAAAACTGATCCTCTTTAATACTTGAAGACGCATCGCTAAGAAGCTAAATAGGGCCTAGCGTTAGCCTTTTAAGCTAAAGAATGGTGGCCCCCAACCACCCTTAGCGAAATGCCCCAACTCAACCCCGCACCGTGATTTGCCATCTTAGTCTTTTCTTGGTTTATCTTTTTAACAATTATTCCCCCTAAAGTCCTTGCACACTCCTTCCCTAATGAACCAACCCCTCAAAGCACAAAACTACCAAAAACAGAATCCTGAAACTGACCATGATAGTTAATTTCTTCGATCAATTTATAAGTCCAGTCTTCCTAGGCATCCCCCTAATCGCCCTTGCTCTAAGCCTTCCCTGAACCCTATTCCCACGGCCGTCAGCCCGGTGACTCCATAACCGTACATTAACCCTACAAAATTGGTTTATAAACCGCTTTACACAGCAGATCTTTCTGCCCATCCCACTGTTAGGCCACCGTTGAGCCCTTATCCTAATATCCCTAATAATTTTCCTCCTAACCTTAAATATGTTGGGCCTCCTCCCTTATACATTCACACCGACTACGCAACTCTCTATAAATATGGCTATTGCCACTCCTTTATGACTGGCAACCGTCATCATCGGTATACGAAACCAGCCGACACACGCTCTAGGTCATTTACTCCCAGAAGGAACTCCAACCCTTCTAATCCCGATCCTAATTATTATCGAAACAATTAGCCTTTTTATTCGACCAATCGCCCTAGGAGTGCGGCTTACAGCCAACCTAACCGCCGGCCACTTACTCATCCAATTGATCGCAACCGCTGCATTTCAACTTTTACCTATTATACCAGCTGTTGCTCTATCTACAACCGTTCTGTTATTCCTTCTCACCCTTCTTGAAGTTGCCGTAGCTATGATTCAAGCCTACGTATTTGTCCTCCTCCTAAGCTTATACCTACAAGAAAACGTCTAATGGCCCACCAAGCACATGCATATCATATAGTAGACCCCAGCCCCTGACCACTAACAGGGGCCGTCGCCGCCCTGCTAATAACTTCAGGATTAGCAATCTGAATACATTTTCACACAATAACCCTTATAACATTAGGACTTGTTCTTCTACTTTTAACCATGTATCAATGATGACGGGATATTATCCGAGAAGGCACATTCCAAGGACACCATACACCCCCAGTCCAAAAAGGGTTACGTTACGGTATAATCCTCTTCATCACCTCAGAAGTTTTCTTCTTCCTAGGCTTCTTCTGAGCCTTCTACCATTCCAGCCTCGCCCCAACCCCTGAACTAGGCGGCTGCTGACCACCCACAGGAATTACAACGCTAGACCCATTTGAAGTACCCCTGCTTAACACAGCTGTTCTTCTTGCATCAGGAGTAACAGTAACCTGAGCTCACCACAGCATTATAGAAGGTCAACGTAAACAAACAATTCAGTCTCTTACTTTAACTATCTTACTAGGCTTCTACTTTACTTTCCTTCAAGCAATAGAATACTATGAAGCACCATTTACAATTGCAGACGGGGTTTATGGGGCCACATTCTTTGTTGCCACAGGCTTCCACGGCCTACATGTAATTATTGGTTCAACATTCCTTGCCGTTTGTCTCCTACGACAAGTCCAATACCACTTTACGTCCGAACATCATTTTGGATTCGAAGCCGCCGCCTGATATTGACACTTCGTAGACGTCGTATGACTTTTCCTATACATCTCTATCTACTGATGAGGATCATAATCTTTCTAGTATTAAGCTAGTACATGTGACTTCCAATCACTCAGTCTTGGTTAAAGTCCAAGGAAAGATAATGAACTTACTCCTAACAGTTATCCTTATTTCCACTGCCCTCTCTATTATTCTAGCTATTGTATCATTTTGACTCCCTCAAATAACCCCTGACTATGAAAAGCTATCTCCTTACGAATGCGGGTTTGACCCTTTAGGCTCAGCTCGCCTCCCCTTCTCCTTACGATTCTTCCTCGTGGCCATTCTTTTCCTATTATTCGACCTAGAAATTGCTCTTCTCCTCCCCCTCCCGTGAGGGGATCAGCTTTCCTCCCCGTTAACAACATTCATCTGGGCATCCGCTATCCTTGGTCTTCTAACCTTAGGCTTAATTTATGAATGAATTCAAGGAGGACTTGAATGAGCTGAATAAGCAGTTAGTTTAAGAAAAACATTTGATTTCGGCTCAAAAACTTATGGTTTAAGTCCATAACCGCTTAATGACTCCTATCCATTTTACCTTCTCGTCACTATTTTTCCTAGGATTGGCCGGACTAGCATTTCACCGAACCCATTTCCTATCTGCCTTGTTATGCCTTGAGGGTATGATACTTTCCCTCTTCCTAGCACTCTCTTTATGGGCCTTACAACTAGACTCAACAAACTTTGCGGCATCACCGGTATTGCTCCTAGCTTTTTCAGCTTGCGAAGCTAGTGCTGGGCTAGCCTTACTCGTCGCCACAGCCCGTACGCACGGCACGGACCGACTACAAAGCCTTAACCTTTTACAATGCTAAAAGTTCTCCTGCCAACTATTATACTCCTCCCCGTCACCTGATTAACCCCCCATAAAAAACTCTGAGCAACTACCCTTATATATAGCCTTATTATTGCTTTAATTAGCTTATCTTGACTTAAAATACCCGCCGAAACAGGGTGGACATACCTCAGCCTTTATATAGCCACAGACCCACTTTCGACCCCTTTATTGGTTCTAACATGCTGACTTCTCCCTCTAATGATTCTAGCCAGCCAGAATCACATAGCCACAGAACCAGAGAACCGGCAGCGGACCTATATTCTGCTTCTAACATCCCTTCAAATTTTCCTCATTTTAGCCTTTGGCGCGACAGAGTTAATCATATTCTACGTAATATTTGAAGCTACTTTAATTCCGACACTGTTTATTATTACACGATGAGGAAACCAGACAGAACGACTGAATGCAGGCACATACTTTTTATTTTATACACTAGCCGGATCTCTACCCCTATTAGTTGCACTTCTCCTTTTGCAAAACTCCACAGGCTCCCTATCCCTTTTAACCCTTCAACACGCTGCCGTTTCCCCTCTCTCCACCTACGCGGATAAAATTTGATGAGCGGGCTGCCTAATTGCCTTCTTAGTAAAGATACCCCTCTACGGGGCCCATCTTTGACTTCCGAAAGCCCATGTAGAAGCACCCATCGCGGGGTCAATAGTTCTAGCAGCCGTCCTCCTGAAACTTGGCGGGTACGGTATAATGCGAATAATAATCTCACTCGAACCATTAACCAAAGAACTCAGTTACCCATTTATTATCCTGGCCCTTTGAGGTGTGCTTATGACAGGCTCTATTTGCCTACGCCAAACCGACCTGAAGTCCCTAATTGCCTACTCATCTGTTAGCCATATGGGATTAGTTGCCGCAGGAATCCTCATCCAAACCCCATGAGGATTCACAGGCGCTTTAATTCTTATGATTGCCCATGGTTTAACATCTTCCGCGCTTTTCTGCCTTGCCAACACTAACTATGAACGAACTCACAGCCGAACAATAATCTTAGCCCGTGGGATACAGATAGCACTACCCTTAATAGCCTCATGATGATTCCTAGCCAGCTTAGCAAATCTTGCTCTACCCCCACTTCCTAATCTAATAGGAGAACTAATAATTTTATCTTCTCTCTTTAACTGATCCCCGTGGACCCTTGCATTAACCGGTACAGGAACCCTTATTACAGCGGGTTATTCCCTTTATATATTTTTAATAACGCAACGGGGGCCTTTGCCCGCCCACATAGTCGCCATTAACCCCACACATTCACGAGAACATCTCCTTATTACCCTTCACATAATTCCCCTCCTTCTACTTATTCTGAAACCTGAGCTAATCTGAGGTTGAACAGCTTGTAGATATAGTTTAACAAAAATGCTAGATTGTGATTCTAGAGACAGAGGTTAGACTCCCCTTATCCACCGAGAGAGGCTCGGAAGCAACGATGACTGCTAATTTTCGTCTCCTTGGTTAAACCCCATGGCTCACTCGAACAGCTTCTAAAGGATAACAGCTCATCCATTGGTCTTAGGAACCAAAAACTCTTGGTGCAAATCCAAGTAGCAGCTATGCCCTACACCCCACTTATAATAACATCGAGCCTATTCTTCTCACTGATTCTCTTAGCTATCCCTGCCATTTCAACTTTCGTTAACTCTCCCCCTCCTTTTCCGGCCCTGTCCGCTCAAATCAAAACAGCTGTTAAAATAGCATTCTTTGTTAGCCTACTACCCCTTTTTCTGTTCCTTAATGAAGGAGCCGAAACTGTTTCTACTAACTTAGTTTGGATAAATACATTACTCTTTGATATTAATATTAGCCTTAAATTTGATTTGTACTCAACTGTTTTCCTACCTATTGCCCTCTACGTAACTTGATCCATCCTTGAATTTGCCTCCTGATACATACATGCTGACCCTAACAAAGACCGATTCTTTAAATACTTACTCATTTTCCTCATTGCCATAATGATTCTCGTCACAGCAAACAACATGTTTCAACTATTTATCGGATGAGAAGGAGTCGGAATTATATCTTTCCTCCTAATTGGTTGATGATACGGGCGGGCTGATGCCAACACCGCAGCACTTCAAGCAGTCTTATATAATCGAGTGGGGGACATTGGCCTGATTCTAGCAATAGCATGAATCGCAATAACCACAAACTCCTGAGAACTACAACAAATCTTCACACTGACAAAAGATATAAATCTAACACTTCCACTAATTGGCCTAATCGTAGCAGCAACTGGAAAATCCGCACAATTTGGCTTACACCCATGACTTCCATCCGCTATGGAAGGCCCCACACCAGTCTCCGCGCTACTTCACTCAAGCACAATAGTTGTCGCCGGAATTTTCCTTTTAATCCGCCTAAGCCCCCTGCTGGAGAATGACACAACAGCTTCTACAATCTGCCTTTGCCTCGGAGCCCTAACCACTTTATTCACTGCAACTTGTGCTCTGACACAAAACGACATCAAGAAAATCGTTGCATTCTCAACATCAAGCCAGCTCGGACTAATAATGGTCACAATTGGCCTAAACCAACCCCAACTTGCTTTCTTCCACATCTGCACTCATGCATTCTTTAAGGCTATACTATTTCTATGCTCCGGGTCAATTATTCACAGCCTAAACGACGAACAGGATATTCGAAAAATAGGAGGCATGCAACACTTAGCCCCATTTACCTCTTCCTGCTTAACTATCGGAAGCCTTGCTTTAACAGGCACCCCTTTCCTAGCAGGCTTCTTCTCTAAAGACGCCATCATTGAGGCACTAAACACATCTTACCTAAACGCCTGAGCCCTGACCCTAACCCTAATCGCTACATCATTCACAGCAGTTTACAGCCTACGAGTTATCTTCTTCGTATCCATAGGAAACCCCCGATTCAACCCCCTCTCCCCCATTAATGAAAACAGCCCCGAAGTAATTAATCCCATTAAACGACTGGCATGGGGGAGCATCCTAGCTGGCCTCCTGATTACCTCTAACATTCTTCCCCTAAAAACCCCGGTAATAACAATACACCCCACACTCAAAATAGCTGCCATTTTAGTAACCATTATTGGGGTATTAACAGCCCTAGAACTCGCATCCTTAACAACTAAACAATTTAAAACGCTCCCAAAACTTAACCTCCACCACTTCTCAAACATACTAGGCTTCTTCCCAGCGGTGATCCATCGAATAATACCTAAACTAAACCTCATTTTAGGGCAAACAATTGCAACTCAAATGGTTGACCAAACCTGAATAGAAAAAGTGGGCCCAAAAACAGTCTCTACCTTAAATAAACCCCTTGCTACTACTATAAGTAACATCCAACGAGGAATAATTAAAACTTATCTCTCCCTGTTCTTCTTCACAATTGCTATGACTGCCCTACTCTTATTCTTCTAGACCGGGCGGAGCGCCCCGCGACTTAATCCCCGAACTAGCTCTAACACAACAAACAATGCTAGTAACAAAGCCAACCCACCTAGAATTAAGAACCCGCCCCCCGTCGAGTAAATATTTACTATTCCCCAGACATCCCCACAATGAACTGATGTTCCCACATAATCCCCAGTTAAGTATAAAGCTCCTTTATATCACCCCCCTCAAAACATCCCCGCAAGAACTGCCACAAAGAAAATAAATGTACCCATAACACCCGCCGCTGATCAAACCCATCACTCCTCAGAATAAGGGTCAGAAGCTAAAGCCATTGAATAAACAAACACAATTAATATCCCACCTAGATAGATGATTAATAAAATCAAAGCGAAATAAGTGCCCCCATGAATTGCTAAACTCCCACAACCAACGCCAGCAACTAAAACTAAAAATAAAGCGGCAATATGGGGAATCGGATTAGAAGCAACTGAAGCTATTCCTAAAATTATACTTAATAAACACGTGTACCAAAGAGCTAACATGATTCTCACCAGGATTTTCACCAGGACTTATGATTTGAAAAACCATCGTTGAATTCAACTACAAGAATAATAATGGCAAACTTACGAAAAACCCACCCCCTATTTAAAATTGCTAACGACGCAGTAATCGACCTACCAACCCCCGCTAATATCTCTGCATGATGAAACTTCGGCTCACTGCTAGGGCTATGCTTAATTGCCCAAATCCTTACAGGACTATTTCTTGCTATACACTATACCGCTGATATTTCTACAGCCTTCTCCTCCGTAGCACATATCTGCCGTGACGTAAATTACGGGTGAATAATCCGGAACATACATGCAAACGGTGCCTCTTTCTTCTTTGTATGTATTTACCTTCACATCGGACGAGGCCTTTACTACGGCTCCCACCTTAATAAAGAAACATGAAATGTTGGAGTAGTACTCCTCCTCCTTGTAATAATGACAGCATTTGTAGGCTACGTCCTCCCATGAGGACAAATGTCCTTCTGAGGAGCAACCGTCATTACCAACCTCTTGTCCGCCGTTCCATATATTGGAAATTCACTTGTTCAATGAATCTGAGGAGGTTTCTCAGTTGATAACGCCACCCTCACCCGATTCTTTACCTTCCACTTTCTTCTCCCCTTTGTAATCGCAGCAATAAGCATAATTCACCTCATCTTTCTTCACGAAACCGGATCAAATAACCCAACGGGAATCAATTCTGACGCTGACAAGATCTCCTTCCACCCCTACTTCTCGTACAAAGATATCCTAGGCTTTGCAGCTCTTTTAATCACCCTAACCTCTTTAGCCCTATTCTCACCTAACCTATTAGGCGATCCAGACAACTTCACACCTGCAAACCCACTAGTGACACCGCCCCATATCAAGCCAGAATGATACTTCCTCTTTGCATACGCAATCCTACGTTCAATTCCCAATAAACTAGGGGGAGTCCTAGCGCTACTTTCCTCTATTCTTGTACTATTCTTGGTCCCAATTCTTCAGACCTCCAAACAACGAAGCCTGACTTTCCGCCCGCTATCCCAGATTCTATTCTGGACCTTAGTGGCAGATGTAGTGATCCTCACATGAATCGGAGGGATACCAGTTGAACACCCTTACATTATTGTGGGACAAATCGCATCCTTCATCTACTTCTCTATTTTCCTTGTACTAGCCCCTATTGCAGGGTTAGTCGAAAATAAAATTATTGAATGACAATGCACTAGTAGCTCAGCACTCAGAGCGTCGGCCTTGTAAGCCGAACGTCGAAGGTTAAAATCCTTCCTACTGCTTCAAAGAAAGGGGAGTTTAACCCCTACCCCTAACTCCCAAAGCTAGGATTCTAAATTAAACTATTCTCTGCCGGAATCCGCCCGAAACTACATATATGGACACGTACATATATATATATAGTACATAATATATGTATTAACACCATTCATATATATTAACCATTACATTATTTATATGGGACATATAATTATGATGTACATAAATTGATTTAAATACTAAAACAGTGCATTAAACTTAAAGCAACATAAATATACATTCATCAACTACCATTTCACTAAATACTAAGCAATAAAATTAAGTTTCAAAGGAATAATTCACAGCCAAGAGATCAATTTTATTTGACATCCCGACAAAGTCAAATATTATGCACAGTAAGAGACCACCATCAGTTGATTTCTTAATGAAAACTCTTCTTGAAGGTCAAGGACAAAAATCGTGGGGGTTTCACTTCTTGATCTATTCCTGGCATTTGGTTCCTATTTCAGGTCCATTGCTTGATTTATTCCCCTATCTTCCCTTGACGCTGGCATAAGTTAATGGTGGAATACATAATACGCGTTACCCAACATGCCGGGCGTTCACTCCAGCGGACAAGGGGTTCTCTTTTCTTTTTTCCTTTCAACTGACATTTCAGAGTGCACGCAATTTATCAGCCAAGGTAGAACATTTCCTTGCACCTAAAAACAAAGATGAATGTTGGAAAGATATTCATTTAAGAATTGCATATCTGATATCATGTGCATAACATATGAATTTTTCTCCTAACATCTCTATTATATATCCCCCTCGGCTTTTGCGGGTCAAACCCCCCCTACCCCCCCAATACTCGTGAGATCCTTATGATTCCTGCAAACCCCCCTTAAACAGGAGAATCCCTACGGTATTTATTTCATATTTGAGTTGTGTTAAAAATATTATAATATTTCTTTTTTGCGCTAGC